TTAAGCACCGGGATCGGCTGCTCAAACAACTCAACAGCTGAGGCGCCTTCAGGCCCTGGATCAGAAGACGAGTTATCCGACTTAAGGCAACAAAACACATTCTCGCCGTTCCTATACAAAGGAAGGCTTAACAGAAAGAGGCGAGCAAGCCTCGTGATACCCCCAACTGGGCATCCCTCACTTATAAGTTAGTTCAGAATCTGAGTTACCAAAGTCTAATATATTTCTATCAATTAGCTTATAAAGCTTATTTCCCCCTTCTCCTATCTGAGATCCTAGGATCAAAGAGGGCATCTTCGAAGCTCCTTTCGCCTGTTCTAAACCCAACTTCAACCTCTTCTTTTAAGGTAGTTCCGGTGCTTTCCTTTGCCTATCGCTTCCTTATTGACTTATTCCCATACAGAGTGTTGGATCCAAGGAGACAGAAGACACCGGCCAACAATCCTGATAGCACTGATTGGAAAACTTGACTTTCAATTGTCCAATGGAAGTTTACCCTTTTGTTTAGATACCAAAACCGGATTCTAATACCTTATAAACAGAATGCCTTTGGATGATTCCATTCCCTAAAGGAGTGGCCCAACCCTTGCTACATACGGAGCTTTTTACGAGCCATATAAACTAAGGATAGCAGAAGAAGCGGAAGAGTAGAAACAATACCCCCCCGCCCTCCCTCGGGCAAAGACTATATGCCGTCAGTCCCATAGCTGTATAGGATCCATAGCAACTGGAACGGCTTTTCTTACTTCCTTTAATGGAGGGGGGTGGGATTCCTAACTTCAGATATTGGAATCTATTGGAGGAATTACTGAGTCCCCTACCCTTAGGGTTGTGACTCCCAGCCTTCTCTTCTACTCCTTATAAGGATGCAGATAAACTACCTCTTAAACAACCCTAGGTGAGCGAGGGGATGCTTGGGCTTAAAAGCGCGACCCGAAGTGACTAAGGTTACTAGTTCGATTCCTCTCTTCCTCTTCCGATCACACAAACCAATCTCAAAGGGGATTACTTCAAGTAGCAGAACGGGGGAAAAGGCATCTGTGAGACATTCCGAAGTTGAATTCCATTATCCCGTATTCCCCAGCCAATGCCTTGCTCCATTCAGGAAACCGGCAGATTGCAGGAAAGCCGCTTTGCGTACTAGCCTTCGGGCCGATTATTCCGCTTCTTTACTTTAATGCACGGATATTCGTAGCTCCTCGTCTTGGTTATTGCAGAGCAAGAATCAAAGAAAAAGGAGCTAGAACAGATGCAGTCTTCTGTGGCTTAGGTTGGCGGAGTAAGAGAAGTACGAGTTTTTGTAGCCGTTGGGGTGGAGCTTCTGAGTAGCTGCCCCAGGGGTAACGACTACACGACCAGAAAGGCGTTCTCACATGAATCATCAATTAAGTGCGCGGTCATACATAATTTGTAGCATGCATCTCTTTAAAAAAAACCTTGAAGGCAGTCGGCTAACGCATGCATCCTTGGAATGGAATTCACGTACACGGCTAGCATGCGTTTGAAATCCTGAAAAGGACTGAGATTGTGTAGTGGCTAGCAAAGGTTTCACGAAAACCTTGTAAAATGGCGGTGATTTGGGAGAACCCGAGTGGGGCATACTGAAAATGAAATCGAAAAGGCAAACGTTGTAAATACTTCTGTAAGCCTATACTATAAGAAGTGAATGTTCAACAACAATCAATATAGAAGCGTCAGTCTTATAGGTACGGCGAACTGGGAAAGATCAGCCCGCTATTCATTTTTGAATAAGTTTCTCCATGACACCAACTCTTTATTTCCCATTCTTCCTCTCAATCGCCTTACGGCTTTTGCCATTTGCTGTCGATCGTCCTACTTGCTGCAGCGGTTACTTTGGTCGTATCTGGTGAAAATTCCCCCCTTTTTTTTATAAAAAGAAAGCCTTCCTTGGTCTAATTTAGTGGAAGCCACCCTGACTAGCACTCAAAATTGTCTTCCTGGTGGGCTCCTTTCGCTTCCCCATCGGGAAATGAGTTCTTTTCTAAGCTAAGTAAAGTCTACGATCAGGAAGAACTGGTTTGGGCCACACCGCAACTCACAGTCACTGTTTACCGACCATCCATTTCTTCAGTCAGAAGGAAGGCTGGCGAGTTCAGCATTACTACCTGGGGCAGTCAAAGAAATCGAGCAGGCTTATGACTTGGATGGAACGTACAAAGTATATTGTTGACGAATCATTTACCAGTCACATCGGCTTAAGCCAGTCAATCGATCCACGTCCACGATCATCTTGATCGAATCGGAACAAAGTCCACGAAAACCATTCTTCTTTTTCGACCTTGTCTTCTGCACCTATCCCAGGGAATTCAGGCCGATCCCTTTCACATACCGAAAAAAGTGAAACAGCATTCTTTGCTATTAACTATTCCTCTTGTGACGGAATACGTTTGAGTCGAACTTAGTTCATCTATATAGTTTCATAAGATCCCCTTGTCGAAGATGTGCCAACCAGGGTTCACTCTTTCTTGGCTAGTGTAGT